TAAATTTAAAATAGTTCGATAGGGTCCTTTCCTATTCCTTCTATGTCGTAGGGTTAAAACCAAAAAATATTTGTTGTTTTCCTGATGCTTCCTCACGTTTTTGATAAAACCTTCTCTTAAAAGTATTTTAACAATGTTTTCCGTGATGTTAGTGGATGCTATTTGAATCGTCCCTTTTCTATTCATGTCAGCATTTCGTATAGAGGTTATTATGTCAGCAATAGTGTCCCTACCCATGATAAACTAAAATTTTGGTTGCCTCCCATTTTTGATATAATCAACATGCTATTTTTTATTTATTTTTTAATTTTTATATTTTTGTTATTAAATAAAGGGATATGCGTCCGATACAACCTAATCCACTAATTACTCTATTTCATCCAAATACTATGTATAATATAACTATATTACGTATGATCTCATCTTATAATACCTCAGGTGCTAATGAAACTATTTTAGTGAAATTTAACTGTCTCAATTCTCGGGCAATCGCACCAAAAACTCGAGTTCCTTTTGGATTTCCTTCTTGATCAATCACAACTGCAGCATTATCATCATATCGTATTATCATACCGTTGTCACGTTTAAGTTCTTTACAAGTACGTACAATTACAGCTCTGATCACCTCTGATCTTTCTAGAGGTGTGTTTGGTAATGCTTCCTTGATCACAGCAACAATAATGTCACCGATATGAGCATATCGGCGATTACTAGCTCCTATGATTCTAATACACATTAATTCTCGGGCCCCGCTGTTATCCGCTACATTCAAATGGCTTTGAGGTTGAATCATATCATTTTTGAATCTGTTCTTTCAATGTTAATCCAAAGGGCGAAGTAAAAAAAAAAGAAATATTGTTTGTCAAAAAGAAACCTGCAATTTTTTTTTATCCCCAAGACTTCTTTTCTTTGGTTCTACGTTCCTATCCCGAAATAATAAATTGAGTTCGTATAGGCATTTTGGACGCCGCTATTGAAATAGCCTTTCTGGCTATATTTTCTGCTACTCCGCCCATTTCATAAAGTATTCGACCTGGTTTAACGACAGCTACCCAATATTCGGGAGATCCTTTACCCGAACCCATACGTGTTTCCGTAGGTCTTACCGTAACTGGTTTGTCTGGAAATATACGTACCCATATTTTTCCACCACGGCGCACATTTCTTGTCATTGCTCGTCGCCCTGCTTCTATTTGTCTAGATGTGATCCAAGCGGGTTCAAGTGCCTGAAGAGCATATTTACCGAAACAAATACGATTACCTCGATAAGATATTCCTTTCATTCTTCCTCTATGTTGTTTTCGAAATCTGGTTCTTTTAGGGTTATAGTTGATGGTTCTTTCTCAATTCCATCTCTACTACAGAACCGGACATGAGAGTTTCTTCTCATCCGGCTCATCGCGAATGAAACGATTCGAATTTGAGAATTTTATGAAAATATACGGAATCATGGATTCTTTGAGATTTCATCTAATCTATTAGAAATTTCTATATCTTGTTTGGATATATACTTAAACATGTATTTTTTTTTTCTAGATAATTATTTCTATTTCTAGATAGTGAGATAATGTGGTTTTTTTCTAACGAATCTTTATTTTGTTTTGCCTTTGATCATATTATTATATTGGATCGAACAAGATTGAGTAATCTAATAAAAACCTTCGCGGGCGAATATTTACTCTTTCAATATCTATTTTAGTTGTAGGGTTAGCTCATGAATTCTCGGAATAAATGAATTGGTCCCTGGTTCGTTCCGCCATCCTACCTAATGAATTATTAGGATTCATTTTTCAATAGAATCTTACGTATTCATAGGTTCCATCGTTCCCGTCGCTTCGTAATTAATGGTTAGGTTTGAATTCTACAATGGAGCCCCTCATGAAATTTGTTCTTGAGTCAATCTTTTTAGTCTTTATTGGCTCGAGGCTCTTTATTTTTTTCTATGAATAGATTCATATACTTATGGATGAATCAGTATTGATGCTTTATTACACTGCCTTTTATGAGATGACTCATAAACCTTACATATATTGGAATCCTATATCATTGATATTCTTTTTCTTTCTTTCTCTCAACCTTTCCTTTATCTGCATACTTTTTTTATATCATAATCAGATTTATTTTTTTTCTTTATGTAAGAAAGATTTCAGTTGCTACAATGATATGACCAATATATCATATCTTGACTGCTTTTTTGTATCCAGATAATGTGAAACGATGAGTTGGTTATTAGTTATATAGTTATTAGTTCACAGTAGGGGTCTGTCCATTTTTTTGGAATTCTATCCTATAAAAAAAAACCAACGAGTCGCACACTAAGCATAGCAATTATATGAAATCATCAATCAAATTTTTATTCAAACCTATAGAATTGCTTATTTTTTTGATTTAAGAGAAAAAGCATGAAAAGAAAAAGTTTTTTTTATTCTATTTTTTTTTATCAATGGATATAGTGTAAAGAGTAAAGCCAGGGAAAGTATTCTTATTCCCAAAATATCCA